TATAGGTCTTTTGAGAATACGCCTCAACGACCAATGGTTAACGGTGGCTCTGATGGGTGGTTTCGCTAGAATAGGTAATAATGAGATCACCATTTTAGGAAATGATGCGGAGATGAGTACTGACATTGATCCGCAAGAAGCTCAGCAAGCTCTTGAAATAGCTGAAGCTAACTTGAGTAGAGCTGAGGGTAAGAGACAAGCAATTGAAGCGAATCTAGCTCTCAGACGAGCTAGGACACGAGTAGAGGCTGTAAATGCTATTTCCTCCTAGTCAAGTCAATACATCAAAATAATCAAAAGAAGTTCATTAGAACTGTATTATTATACACCACATTTGGATTCTGCCAATTGAACAAATCAAGTCTAATCTGATATAACGAAAAAAAAAAAGAAAATGGGTAGAAAAACTTATTAGATATCACTCAATTGACTTCGGTATCTAATAAGTTCTACCTACTATTGGATTTGAACCAATGACTCCCGCCGTATGAAAGCAATACTCTAACCACTGAGTTAAGTAGGTTATTTATCACCAAAAAAAGGACCCATCACTTATAGGATTATAAGTGGAATATCATTTCTAAGCAATACCAATCTGTTAACAGTAGACGGATCAGAGAGCTATCATGTGGGATTATGGAATATCCATCTTGACAAGAAATTATCCATATGTTAATATATCTATGACAAGGGCTATAGCTCAGTTAGGTAGAGCACCTCGTTTACACGTGCGCTAATGCTTTTCAGGGGAGCCCATTATGCAATAAACATAATTGATCTTATTGACAAATCGATGTCTTACTCCATGGATTCGAGGGAACAAGAGAACAATAGCCTGACAAATATTGGGTTCGGTCCGATTCAGGTGCGAATTCAAGTGCCAAATCAAATAGAACTCACCATTGATTTGATAGTTGATAAGGTAAATACCCAGTCCATTCAATGCTAGGCATAATGAGTATAAGGGCCTCAAAATAACCTTTTTTCGTCCTATGAACTTTAAGGTGTATGAAGTCTCATATTCGACTCTTGCAGCGTAGCGATAGAGACTCCATCTAACTTAGTTTGATCTAGGCCGAAGGCAGACCTAAGTCAAGGTAACCCTTCTTTGAAACACTTTGGTATTGCTCCTAGATCAGAATACAAATGATGAATCAGAGCACATGGAACCATCTCATTATTTTCCTGTAAAGAAAAATATGGTGGACTAACTGATCTTTACATCAGTTTATGAAAGAGCCCAATGCAACAAAATGCATGTTGGGTCTTTGAAACAGTTCGAATCATTTCGATAATAATCAGTTTGATCTGTTTTACCGAGAAGGTCTACGGTTCGAGTCCGTATAGCCCTAATACATTCTATTTCAGTTTAGTATAGTTTTCATTTCCTCATTAGTACTTGTTTATAGACTGGCCGGTTGGTTGGTCCAAAAGTATTACCGCATGTTCATGTAAATACATAGGGACAGGAAAATAAAAACAATAAAAAACAATAATTCATTCCAATAGATCTAATCAGTATTTGTAAAATCTCGGATAAAATACTCATCTTCCTCCATTAATCTTCGTGGATGGATTACATATGACCTTTTTCCTCTTTTCCTGTCCATGATTAAAGAGTTAGTGATATATTTTTGCGTTGGTATATCGAATCCGGTCAATTTATGAAGTGAGAATCATGACATGATTCTGTCTAAAAACTTCAACAGTCACATAGATCTAGGACCTATTCTTTTCTTGTATTTGTTTTGTGTGTGGAGTCGCCTGACTAATCGCTTTTTGACAGACCAACAACCCCAATTGATTGATTCAGAGATAATGCAGAGATAATGAATTGGTCCTAAATGTATCAATTTCCTTCTTCTATATTCTATGAGTTGAGTTGGTTTTGGGATTTGGTCTGTCAAATCATTCGATAATGTCTAATTCTTTCTATTAGAAGTATCTTTCTTATGTAGATTAGATAATTTACGATTCCGTCTATTATACCACTCTGTGGTATCTTTCATTGTGTAATGTGGGTTTGCTGTAAAACAAACCTTTTTCTTGTAGTGAAATCCAACCCATCGGGTGGTCTTACTATTACTAAGTGTTATTGCCGTAACAAAACAAACAAGTATTTTGGTTCATTCCAAATCGCGATCTTTCTTTAGTACTCGAGATTTGTCTGAAATGGAATGACTCTTTTTTTTTTTCATTCTAACTCTAATGAAATAACTCGATTCTTTTTATTTTATTTCTGAGAGGGTCAGTCGGTATAGTACAAGAAAAAAGTTTCGAATTTTTTTTGTATAGAAAGATATGAGTTGTTATATGTAAACTCGCAACTCAACGGATTGAATCAAATCAATTAAGGAAAATAGAAATGAAATCCAGGATAAGGAAAGGGGAAAAAATATAATGGTTCGGTGCTTTAGATTATGTTTATGTAATGTATTCGTATSAAATCAATAGAAGCAATGATCCTATACACAGATATTAATGAAAAAAAAAATACTTC